AGCGAAAGTTCGAGTATAAGAATTAGTACGGATGATAGTGATTTAACTATAACAGAAAGTTCTAATGATTTAGATGACACTCAAAAATACAAGCATTTGTGGGTTCAATGCGAAAATTGTTATGGATTAAATTATAAGAAATTTTTTAAATCAAAAATGAATATTTGTGAACATTGTGGATGTCATTTGAAAATGAGTAGTTCGGATAGAATCGAACTTTTGATTGATCCGGGTACTTGGGATCCTATGGATGAAGACATGGTCTCTCTGGATCCTATTGAATTTCATTTGGAAGAAGAACCTTATAAAGATCGTATTGATTCTTATCAAAAAAAGACAGGATTAACTGAGGCTGTTCAAACAGGTACAGGTAAACTAAATGGTATTCCAGTAGCAATTGGGGTTATGGATTTTCAGTTTATGGGGGGTAGTATGGGATCTGTAGTGGGCGAGAAAATCACACGTTTGATCGAGTATGCTGCCAAGGAATTTTTACCTCTTATTCTAGTGTGTGCTTCTGGAGGAGCACGAATGCAAGAAGGAAGTTTGAGCTTGATGCAAATGGCTAAAATATCTTCTGCTTTATATAATTATCAATTAAATTACAAGTTAGTCTATGTGGCAATCCTTACATCTCCTACTACGGGTGGGGTGACAGCGAGTTTTGGTATGTTGGGAGATATCATTATTGCCGAACCCGATGCTTACATTGCATTTGCGGGTAAAAGGGTAATTGAACAAACATTGAATAAGACAGTACCTGAGGGTTCACAAGTAGCTGAATATTTATTTGATAAGGGCTTATTCGATCCAATCGTACCTCGTAATCCTTTAAAGAGCGTTCTAAGTGAATTATTTCAGTTCCATTATTTCTTTGCTTTGAAAGAAAATTCAATTCAAGTAGAAATGTCTAATACTTAATTTATTTAATGATTAAATCTATATCTACATTTTATTAGTTGTTTAGGGTGACCAAGTAGTTATTTATTTAATTTAGTTTCTAGAAATGAAATTAAAAATTCGAAGAATGTTTTTTTCTTTAGTAACAGAAAAAGGAATTCTAAAAAAAATCATGGGAATATTTTTTTTATCGATATTAAATTAGAATAGATAGAATATACTAATAATAAATAAAAAAATAAAATAAGGGGACTATCATACATATTTTTCATGTATAAAAATATAGAAAGCTGAATAAGCCCATTTATTTACACTTTTGATTTACATTTATTATATACTTACTTAAGTAAGTTATATACTTAATAAAATGGATTATATATTAGTATGCCTATATATTAGTAGTTCTATATATTTATTCCTTATTCTATATTAGTATATATATAGACTATACTCTTGTATTGTATATCTCTTAATATTGTATATATTCAATACTCACTTAAGTATAATTCTACTAGTATAATTATATATGAAGTATAAGATTTCTTTATAAGAATAAGAGGTTAAAACGGTAATATAACAATATATATTAGGTACAAATATTAAATTGAGGTACTCATTCTATGACAACTATCAGCAACTTACCTGCTATTTTTGTGCCTTTAGTGGGCTTAGTTTTTCCGGCAATTGCTATGGTTTCTTTATCTCTTCATGTTCAAAAAAACAAGATCTTTTAGATATTATGGGGTTAAATCTTATCTATTTTCATTTTTTTTTTAAACTTAGGATTATTTGGATCATAAGAAAAATATATATTTAGTAGAATATGGCATAACGGGTAGTTCCCTCCGAGCAAAAGCTCGTATATGTATATATAAACATCATATATGAGTAAATCACTTAATAGATATTTGAAAATAAAACGGTATCGGGATGGCTTTCTGAAACGAAAAATCAATATATCTACAAGAAATCATATGCATATAAAAGGGTTATTATTTTAGGTTATCTATAAGCAATTGATGAATTACTCCCAAAGTTTGACAGCCTAATAGTCCTAGTTGATGAGGGTTACTTCGGAAACAAAAAAATGAAAGTTAATTTTATTTGGGTTATCCCCCTATTATAATAAAAAGCAACTAGATCTAGTATAATATGAGTTGGCGATCAGACCATATATGGATAGAACTTATAGCAGGGTCTAGAAAACCGAGTAATTTCTGCTGGGCCTTTATCCTTTTTTTAGGTTCATTAGGGTTTTTGTTGGTTGGAACTTATAGTTATCTTGGTAGGAATTTTTTAACGTTATTGTCCTATCAACAAATTCTTTTTTTTCCACAAGGAATCGTGATGTCTTTCTATGGAATTGCAGGTCTTTTTCTTAGTTCATATTTGTGGTGCACAATTTCGTGGAATGTGGGTAGTGGTTATGATCGATTCGATATAAAAGAAGGAATAGTGTGTATTTTTCGTTGGGGATTTCCTGGAAAAAACCGTCGCATCTTCCTACAATTCCTTATGAAAGATATTCAATCCATCAGAATAGAAGTTAAAGAAGGTATTTATGCTCGTCCTATACTTTATATGGAAATCAGAGGCCATGGGTCCATTCCTTTGACTCGTATCGATGAGAATTTGACTCTACGAGAAATTGAACAGAAAGCCGCAGAATTGGCCTATTTATTGCGTGTACCAATTGAAATATTTTGAAAGCTTTGCTTTCTTCCCAAAAGTGAAAGAAAAAACTATAACTCAAGAACTATCTTTCTCTTTTTTCTATAGCATAACTTAACTGAAGTTTATGCCAAACTCTGATTAGAATAAAAACAGTAAACGTACACGACCCAATCATAAAACGAAAAAATTCTGTCCATAAATTTTTTTTATGCGTATGTAAATACACTTAAATCAATTCAGTAACAAATTGAAATATATAGGTCCATCTTATATATCAAAACAGTTCGAAGTCTATAAATTTCTCGTCATTATTTCTGTACTGCAGGTTACCGGCGAGTTTTTTTTTTTTCAAAAATTTGTGATATCTTGATACCCGGGTAAGTTTTGCGTCTCGAAACTCGAATAATATTCAGTAATTTGAAACGGATCTTTCGTGAATTCACCCAAGGAGACAGTTACTTCGAATTTCAGCAATTGATATATATTGAAAAAATATTCTATAATATTCTAGTTTATTTATTTTATTTCTTCATTCATGGATTCTTTATTATTCGCTTTCTGTATTTCTATATTGTTTTTCTCTATTCTTTCTCAATTCAAGGATCAACCACTGTACTGAAATCACAAAAAAAATAGGGCTATAGGCTCGAGATAATGTAATAGAACTGCTACTTGATAGATATCATATAGAGTCGACGACTGAGACGAGTTCTTTTCAAAATTCATAAACAGTCAAATGGCAAAAAAGAAAACATTTAATTACGTTATATATTTTGCATCTATAGTATTTTTGCCTTGGTGGATTTCTCTCTCATTTAATAAAAGGCTCGAATCTTGGATTAAAAATTGGTGGAATATCAGGCACTCCGAAATTGTTTTGAATAATATTCAAGAAAAGGTTATTCTAAAAAAATTCATAGAATTAGAGGAACTATCCCTTTTCGACGAAATGGTAAAGGAATACCCGGAAGGACGTTTACAAAAGGTTCACGTCGGAAGATACAAAGAAACCACCCAATTGATCAAGGTGCACAATGAGAGTCGTATCCATACGATTTTACATTTCTCAACAAATATACTTTTTTTCCTTATTTTAAGCGTTTATTCTATTTTAGGTAATGAAGAACTTATTTTTCTTAACTCTTGTATTCAAGAAGTTATATATAATTTAAGCGACACAATAAAAGCTTTTTCTATTCTTTTATTAACGGATTTATGTATAGGATTCCATTCGCCCCATGGCTGGGCCCTAATGATTGGCTCTATCTACAAAGATTTTGGATTTGATCATAATGATCACATTATATCTGGCCTTGTTTCTACTTTTCCAGTCATTTTAGATACAATTTTTAAATATTTTATTTTTCGTTATTTAAATCGTGTATCTCCGTCACTTGTAGTGATTTATCATTCAATGAATGATTGAAAAATGATGGAACGAGCCTATTATAATGTTTCGTACGGTGTACATAAGTAAAACAATAAAAAATGCACTTATTGTTTTGTTTCTAGACACCTCGTGGTAGATTCTTCCAGTCAAATTATTTCAGTAAATAGCAGAATCATCGATAGGGAACTATACTAGTGACTTATCTAATTTTATTGTAGAAATTTTTGGGATCAATGATTGGACCATGCAAACTAGAAATACTTTTTCTTGGAAAAAGGAAGAGATTATTCGATTCATTTCCGTATCGCTCATCATATATATAATCACTTGGACACCCGTTTCAAATGCGTATCCTATTTTTGCACAGCAGAGTTATGAAAATCCACGAGAAGCGACTGGCCGTATTGTATGTGCCAATTGCCATTTAGCGAACAAGCCCGTGGATATCGAGGTTCCACAAGCGGTACTGCCTGATACTGTATTTGAAGCAGTTGTTCGAATTCCTTATGATATGCAACTAAAACAAGTTCTTGCTAATGGTAAAAAAGGAGCCTTGAATGTGGGGGCTATTCTTATTTTACCTGAGGGGTTTGAATTAGCCCCCCCCGATCGTATTTCGCCCGAGATTAAAGAAAAGACCGGCAATCTGTCTTTTCAGAGTTATCGCCCTACTAAAAAAAATATTCTTGTCATAGGTCCCATTCCTGGTCAAAAATATAGTGAAATTTCCTTTCCTATTCTTTCCCCGGACCCCGCTACTAAGAAAGATGTTCACTTCTTAAAATATCCCATATACGTAGGCGGGAACAGGGGAAGGGGCCAGATTTATCCCGACGGGAGCAAGAGTAACAATAATGTTTATAATGCGACAGCGGCGGGTATAGTACGCAAAATACTACGAAAAGAAAAAGGGGGATACGAAATAACCCTAGTAGATGAATCAGATGGACGTCAAGTGGTTGATATTATCCCTCCGGGACCCGAACTTCTTGTTTCCGAGGGTGAATCCATCAAACTGGATCAACCATTAACGAGT